ATTCTTGCGGAGTCCAAACCAAAGAAATAGGAAAAATGAAATAAAAAAAAATCCACTGTTCTAATTTCATCTCTGTCGAATTTAAATATCAGAATAGTAGATATAGTTCGGATTCTATGGGTTAGGTCTACCTACTTTTTATTTTGTTTATTTAAAATCTTTTGGAAGAATAGAAAATAGGAATATCTGGCAATTAATGGGGATGACTTATCATTATTCATTCTAATAAAATAATAAAAAAAAATTCCACTTTCTAACTAAAATCACTATATTCGAATTCATTCGAATGATAACGATCACTTATTAGAATTCAGAATTCCATTTTCTAATGAAATTCTACGATTCCTTAGTTTTTTTTTATTAAAAATATCACCAATATCTCTATTCTCTGTTCAAATATGAATACTACCGCTGAAGTTTTATGAAAAAAGCAAAAAGCCCCTTATCGGATTTGAACCGATGACTTACGCCTTACCATGGCGTTACTCTACCACTGAGTTAAAAGGGCCCCGTTTGATTCAATTCCTGAATAAGGAACTAGCCGCTATGAGTCTAGTGCATATATTTATTCCTGCATATACTTAATATTATATATGAAATTAGAATATATGTACATAGATACATTTTATCCGCATTGCGGCTCCTTAAGGAACAAGAAATTTGATTTACCTAGTAAGTATAGTATAGGTAAAATGGTTTATTGATATTGGATTTGCTAAATATCAATGTAATGAATTATTTCAAAACCGATTCTAATTGAATTGATCCTCATAGATACAAGATTTTTCATCGAATCATTAATAAATGGATTCAATTTGTCCCTCAACCAAATTCTTATCGAAAAACCAATTTTCAATAACTTGTTGATCCCTATCCCTCTTCCCGTATTTCCAGATTGATTATCGTTTTTTGAATTTCCCGGCTTAGTGTGAGATAGACATATGCCCCCCGAATCTTAACAATGAATGAAAGTGAAAGAGATGAAGTTTAACCCCCTCGCCTTTTCCGGCAAACCAATCATTCCCCGAAAGGCTCCTACTTTCTTTCGTATTACTTTTTTTTGAGACTTTTTTAGAATTATAGAGTAGCGATTGGCATGAACAATTTCAAAATGAAAATGATGAATCCAAAAATTCTATGGAATTCTGAAAGACGGAAAGATCCTTCTGATCGAGTCATATCAGTCCATTATATTGACAATTTAAAAAAACTGTTCATACTATGAACATAGTATAATGGCGGTCGGGCAAGTATGCCCCCATCGTCTAGTGGTTCAGGACATCTCTCTTTCAAGGAGGCAGCGGGGATTCGACTTCCCCTGGGGGTAGGGTACTACGAAAGGAAGTTGATCGTAGATTATCAATAAAGACTGAAATGGATTCTTCCTGGGTCGATGCCCGAGCGGTTAATGGGGACGGACTGTAAATTCGTTGGCAATATGTCTACGCTGGTTCAAATCCAGCTCGGCCCAAAAATTCGCCAATCCACCCACCATGAAATGATGTAACCATTTGTTGTTCTCCGAAAATGCCCGATGCGCTCTGATGCGGAAGAATCAAAATCTGATACATCCCTACCGTAATTCAGTTTATTACGTATTTTTTCCACAAATGAAATTCAGATCTTGTTAATGATCTACATTCATATCAAGATCTGAAAGTATAAAGTCTAAAAAAAAATACTCTTCTTTCTTCTCATTGATTCATTGAAAGGTTGATTTTCAATCGATTTGGTAATAACGAATAGATTACTAGTAATCCGTGTCGATCTAGCTAAAGTGCATATCCATATAGATATCAATATATCAGTCCCGCCTCTGCCAGTTAGAACAAGATAATTCTAATCTAAAATCAAAATCGAAAGGGTTTGAATAAAATCGTAAGAATATGCATGCTGTACACTTTTATTTCCTGGGATTGTAGTTCAATTGGTCAGAGCACCGCCCTGTCAAGGCGGAAGCTGCGGGTTCGAGCCCCGTCAGTCCCGATGGATAGAAATAAAATAAAAAAGATACATCAATTCATTTCTTCTGTGAAAGGGAGTCAAAATAACAAAAAAAATCTCATTCCTAACAGGGATCCCTCTTTTTTTTTTTCTTTTTTTTTTTTCGTTTCACATCTCTCATCAAACCAATAGAATATGGTAATTTACATTTCTTCAACTAATACTGATTGATGGAAAAGAAACATATGTGGATTAGTACAATTATTAGTAGCGTCATATTCAGGATTCCAAGAGAAAGAGATACCATACTACTAGACCTGGCTTTTTTTTATTACTCCCGATCTGTGTAATGAAATAGAGTACTATAGAATATGTTTACCGCGAACACACACACAAATGGAATTTGCACGATACAAAAAAAATGGAACGCAGTTCCTTTGATTTTGATAGAATACTTTAGGATTCAAAGTATATCCTTTTCTGGCTCCTATTTTGTATAACCTCAAGTACTAATTTCAATTCCTAATTATTTTCATTTTAAACAATCTATCTCATTCCAATTTCACACTGAACTTTTGATATATGTTTATCATATTACTAATCAAAGGATGAGAATATTAAAATCAAACAAAAAAGAGTAAAGGAATTTTTGATTGGATCAGAACTAAAATTTGGAATTTGGTATGGATAAAAGATCTTCCTATGTTATACTATTCAATTCTTGATGATAAATCGATTTGATAGCTCAGATATTGTTATTCATGATATTGATCCGATTCGATATCATCGAGATATAATTTATACCATTGAATTTAACGACGAAAGATTTATCATCTCTATGGGATTAAATCCCGAGTTATTGCGAATTAAAGAGAAATCTAACGATGAGATTATGGAAGTAAATATTCTCGCATTTATTGCTACCGCACTGTTCATTCTAGTTCCTACTGCCTTTTTACTTATAATTTACGTAAAAACAGTAAGTCAAAGTGATTAATTTGACTTAAACTTGACTTCTTAGTTCTTATCAATGCAATGATGGAAGAAAAAAATGAAAAAGGATCTCAATTTCGCGTCTTACTCTTAAATAAAATGATCGGACTAGAATCAGCCGTATTCTATGAAATCTGATAGTATGGTAGAAAGAAATCCAATCAATTTCTTTCTACCATACTATCTATTCTTGTAGTGTATAAAGTTTTACTCTATAAAGATAGAGGTTTAATATGGATCAATTTACAATATACATCCTCATATATATGTAATGTACATAGCGTCCCAATTTTTTCTTTGTTTCATCTATTTTATTTGTATTCGTTCCAATAAATCTGAAATAATCAAAAGGCAACTCTTATTCTTCCGATTCGAATTTATAGATTTCTGATTATTTTCAAGACCAATCCCGGTATTATATTCAAAAAGAATCAAATAATCTTTTTAGCATTCCGAAGAAGTAATTGATTAAATAGTTGACAGATGATCCAGGGGTTCTATGGGAAACTTTTTCCTATTTCGAAAAGATTAGTAAAACCCAACCGATTTTAAACGTTGGAACCATGATATGAAAGCATAAATCCAATTTGGAAACTAAAAAAAAAAAAGAAGAAACCAAATAATAAAACAAGCGGTAAGCACGTAATATGTGACTCGTCTAAGGCAACGGCAATATCTTATTATGTGTAGTATCTCCTTAGACAACTACTATATCTATCTTGTTTCCTATAGAAAGTGTGTATCCGGTTAATAACTAATACAAAAACGGATTTCTTCTCTCTTAAAAAAAAAAGGGGGATAAATAAAAAATAAATAAAAAACGGGTTCCGCGGTTCCTCATTGTCCATATATAACTTTGGTAAGAGCCAGTTCATCGAAATCTAAATTTTAGAAAGAAGTCGATTGGAAAAAATTTCCTATTATTTGTATTCCCTTGACTTTAAAAGGGAATAATTCTAATATTTGTTTAATTGAAAGAGTATTTTCTATTTCTATATTATCCATAGAATACATTACTCCACTCGAATACACTAGAATTTAGAAATGCAGATATTTTTGAATTCCATTTAGAAACAGTTTGATTTTCGTTTTTTCCCCCAACTCAATTAGTAGTACCTTTAGAGTCCACTTCTTCCCCATACTACGAGGGAAAGGGAAAATGTAAAGACTACCATTAAAGCAGCCCAAGCGAGACTTACCATATCCATGTCAATTTTGTCTCCTATCTCTATCAATATGAAGGAATTATTTCATTATTGTTCACTAATTATTTTATTATAGTATTGTTCACTAATAATAGTGGAATCACTGGCACAGAGTCAAAAAGGGATTCTGGCCTAACATCATTGACGAAAGAATCCAATCAATACAATTATAACCTCTAACAAGTTCTTATATGATTTCTAGTATAATCAGAAAACAGTAAGCACAAACAAAATATCCGGAAACATCCCTGGAAGTCTTAAAGGAATGAATGTTACTAACAGGTAGGAATAATAGGCCCTATGCTTTATTTTGTTGCCCTCCATCTCATTTAGTAAAAAAAAAAGATCGAATAAAGAAAGAAATTTTTTTGACTTTTTTTTTTTATTTTCTTTTTATTTAGAATATTGAATTATTAAATATTAAATACAAATTCAATACAAAAATGAATCAAATTAATTATTAATTCTAATTGAAATGAATTTGAAAGAATCAAAATAGAATTTCAAATAAATATAAAATATTTAGAATATAATTAAGAATTTTTAATAATTTAAAAAGAAGAAATATAAAATAGAATAATAATATCAAATCTAATATTAAATTCATTTCAAATCTCATTTTTCTTTTCTTTTTATATCTAATTAGATATAAAAAGAAAAGAAAAAATTTGCTATTCAATCTAAATTGAATAAATGTCAGAGCGCTCATATACTTTCATGAGTCTGTATACAAAGTTTATTCCGCCCCTTCCCCAACTAAAAATGGAATTCTCCTGTCCGATCTATCCCTATCTAATCTAATTCAAGACCCAGTCAGTAGACGGACACTCCATTAGTAGTGGAGTGGAAGGACTATCA